GTATGGACGATTCGTTGTTCCATGCCCTTTAGAATACAATGGGTTTCGAAAAAAAAAAGAAGAATTCTTTTTTATTTTCTATTGGTTGATAAACCGACCTAGGTAAATCCATGAGTGCAATTCGACTAGTCTTTACTATATAACCATTTGAACCCTAAATTGTCCTGTAACTCAGATTCCAGAGTATATCTTTTAACGAGTCCAACAAAAAAAGGAAAATTTTTTCCTTGCACCTAAATGAAATATTAAATGAAATAATGATAAACTGGAACTGAAGGCCCCTTTCTCGCGTTCGTTCTCTATTTGCATTGCTGAAACAAAACAACAAAACAATATGGGAATCAGATTTTGAAATCAAGGAAAGATATTGAAAAATGGATTTTTTAATATATTTTATATATATATATTATATGTATCGGAAAAGAATATATTATATGTATCGGAAAAGAATAGCAATTTATTCCTATAGAGCGTCCATTAACAAGAAAATCAAATAATAAATATCGACAAATTCTTGTCTTTTGTGATCACAAATTCTTGTCTTTTGTGATCTAAGAAACTAAAAAAGGAAATAAAAAACCCGCTTTCTACAATTTAATATATATCGAATTTAAATATCAGAATAGCCAATATAGTCATGATTCAATGGGTCAGGTCCACTTACTTTTTTTTTAGTTACAATTTTTATGGTAGGTTTGGTGGGAACAATAGGGAAGTAGGAATATTTTGGTTTGTGATTAATAAATAGGGGTTGGATATCTAGAATATTTATGTTATGTTTCCTGGAATATTTAAATAAATAATAATAAGATATAAAGAGGACTATTATGTCACTACAGGCTAGAAGCCCCCACCCACTAAGTTCAATTAGTCAATATAATAATAATTAAATGTTCAACTTTTTTATTATTAATTAGAACTCAAAATAAAATAATAAGAACTCATTATATTATAAATAATACAATAGTGTTTGCCTTTTTTTTATTATCAAAAATATCTGTATTCTTCGATGAAAAACGAAGACAAAGACTCGAGTTTCATGAAAAAAGCCCTTTATCGGATTTGAACCGATGACTTACGCCTTACCATGGCGTTACTCTACCACTGAGTTAAAAGGGCCTGCTCAATTCATGACTTAGCCATTTTCCATTATGAGTCTACTGCATATATACATATATGCAGTAGACTCATAATGGAAATAATGGAAAAATAAATTCTATTTACCTAGAAAAGGGGTAAAATTTTTCTCGTTTTTGAATTTTCTGACTTAATGTGAGATAGTGATAGGCATATTTTATCTGAACAAGAAACGAAGCAATGAGTTAAAATGGAAGAAAAAAAAAACGTTCAATTCAAATTAAAATCCTATAGAATCAGAATATAAAAAGACTGTTCGAATCTAGCCATACCATTAGATTATATTGACAATTCCAAAAAACTATTCATACTATCATTATAGTATGATGACGGTCGGGCGAATATGCCCCCATCGTCTAGCGGTTCAGGACATCTCTCTTTCAAGGAGGCAGCGGGGATTCGACTTCCCCTGGGGGTAGGGTACTACGAAAGGAAGTTGATCATGGATTATCAATAAGCATATAAAGAATTCTTCCTGGGTCGATGCCCGAGCGGTTAATGGGGACGGACTGTAAATTCGTTGACGACTGTCTACGCTGGTTCAAATCCAGCTCGGCCCAAGAATTCACCGCCCCATGAGTAAGATATAATTAATTTATCCTATAGAAAAGAAAGGGTAATGCCTGCTTCGTAGAGAAATAAAGAAAAATTTTTCTCTATCTTTTTTTTCATCTCATTGAAAGATTGATTATTTTTATTTAACAATAAAATAAAAAATCACTAGTTACTAATAATCCGTCTCACTCTCACTAAAGCCCGTGTTTATGTGGATATAATATCAATATAGTATTCGCATATCTGTTACGTTCCAACATGACGAGTAGAATATTCTTATGAAATCCTAAGTATATGTATGCTATACACCTCGCCGGGATTGTAGTTCAATTGGTCAGAGCACCGCCCTGTCAAGGCGGAAGCTGCGGGTTCGAGCCCCGTCAGTCCCGAACTAGGATCTCATGAATTGAGAAATTCATTTCTCTATTTTTGCGAAAGGGAAGACGAAGAGCAAACATGAACTTAATCTTCATAGAATTTAATTCTCCGGCAAAGTACTTTTTAGGTTAAAGCACATCTTTTCTAAATCTAAATTTTTTTTAGCCTCAATTATGACTACTGATTTGAAACAATTTATTTAATTCTCATTCCAATTTTATATTGAATTTTTGATATATACGTTCCAACTCCAATCCAACAAAACAAAGAGTATACTAATAAAATAACATAAATAAAATAAAATAAAAGACCAACAAAACCAAGTAGGGCTCCTTTCTTTTCTTATTCTTAGTAAAGGTAAAGCTTGAATAGTCGATTTTTTAGACTTAACCTTACCTTTTTTACATCTCACTTATACTGTTCGTCTCTCTGTATGCCCTAGAGAATACCGGTTATATAATACCTTATAATTCTATATACAAAATCCTATGTATATGTATAAGTAGAAGAATTGTATAAGGAAGATAAGATGCTAGGTTATAGAAAAGAACAAGTGGAAAAAGGATGAAAACCTAATGATAGGTATTTATGATCTAATCAAAAATGGTTTTTTGTATGGATAAAAGATCTCCCTATGTTATACTATTCAATTCTCAACGAGAAATTGATTTGATAGATCAGAAATTTTTATTCATAATATTGATCTGATTCAGTATCATCAAGATACAATTCATCCCATTGAATTTACAGGAATCAAATTTATCATCTCTATGGGATTAGATCCCGAGTTAAGTTATTGCGAAAAAAAAAGATTAGATTATGGAAGTCAATATTCTCGCACTTATTGCTACTGCACTGTTCATTCTAATTCCTACTGCTTTTTTACTTATCATCTATGTAAAAACAGTTAGCCAAAATGATTAATTTGAATGAAACTTGAATTATCAGTTCTTAGCAGTTCAATGCAATTCAATGATTCAAGAAATGAAAGAAAAGAATTCAAACTCTAAGTCTTAAATGAAATAATTGCGCTGAGCTGGAATCAGAACAGAAGTAGCTTATTAAGTATCTAACCTAGTGTGGTAGAAAGAACTATATATTATAGTTCTTTCTACCACACTAGCTAGTATTGTATACTAATATTAATATAGGCTTCATATAGATAAAATTACAATATGTATATAGTAGATGTACATATAGATAAGATAAAACTTTAATTCTATTTAAGATAAAACTTTAATTCTATTTCTTTTTTTTCATCTCAAGAAGTCATTGATTGAACAATTAATGGATGATCCGCGTAGTTATATGATAACTTCTTCGGATTTGGAAAAGGGGTTAGAGTAAACCTGGCCATTTTTCATGTTTAAACAAAACATGAGATGAGTCAAAAAAGTATAATTTCTAGAAGTTTAAAACAAATGTGAAATGTGTGATATGTAAATAGCCTAACGGAAGAAAGATCTAATTTTATTATGTGTAGGACCTCTTTGGACAATCACTAATCGTTTCGCTTACAGTGGAAAGAAAATATATAGTGTCATAATAACAGAATTTTTTTTCTAAAAGAAAAAAAATATAGACTATTTAGTCAAAATTCGGTTGGAAAGAATCTTCTATTATGCGTAGATTTGAGTTGCAAAATACAATTATGATAATGATTTATTACTCTATTCCAGTACAATTTTGAATACTTTTTTTTAAGGCAAGGCTTCGCAAAACGATTAATAAAGAATTGATACAGTTCGATTGAGCAATCGATTACTCAATTTAGTATTTGTAGTGTCCACAGCACTAGAGTCCACTCCTTCCCCATACTACAAGTGAAAGAGAAAATGTAAAGACGACCATTAAAGCAGCCCAAGCAAGACTTACTATATCCATGTGAATTATGTCCCTTATTTCTATGAAAGAATTATTCGATTATTATTTAATAATCATAGTGGAATCAATGGCACAGAGTCAAAATAGGATTCCGACTTAAGACTATTGATGAACCAAATCAATTCAATGAATACATTTGCAACAAGTTTCAATATTTCCGGTAGAATCAGGAAGTATTAAGTACAAGATGATACACGCGCCTTTTCTATACACAACTAGATATCAGATACCTCTATTTTCTATTTGATCTAAGCTTACTGTCTTTCTATGAAAGAATCGGTAGAACCCACTGCCACTATTACTACATACATATATTCTTTTTTTTTTCAATTTTTACCTTTACTCTATACTATAAGAGTCGACCAACTATTCTGATTCTATGTCTGAGCACTCATAGCCTTTCGTGAGTTTAAATACAAAGTATCTTCGTGCCTTTCTACAAGCCCTAAATTGATTTCCCATCATTGTATCCAATCTAATTTAATACCCAACAGAATCACGAGACGCTACTTAAAATTAAAAATTGTTTAAGAGATTTTGATATGCTAGTCTTTTATATAATCTTTTATTCTAGTAGTAAAAATGGGGTGCCTCTTAGGAATCTTTGTATATCGAGATTTCCGATCTTAGTTCTTAATTCCATTCTGGAATTGATTCTCACCATTTATTTCAAAAAATTTTTGAAATAAATGGTGAGAATCAATCATTACCAATGATTAAATTAATAATTGAGGTTTTTGCTTCATCCCTATTACTGCCGATTTGATTTGGGCTAGACTTAGATTTTAAGAAAAAAAGTTACAGTCTTTTCTAAAACCTATGCTATAGTTTATAAAAATCAAGTATTGACACGTCCACTTAGTTCTTTGCCTCCACTTCTTGCGGAGCAATAATTCATCGAATTAGATCGGCAGAATAAGAAATCAAAAATCTTTGGTTGATCAGGCGACACCCGGATTTGAACTGGGGATAAAGGATTTGCAGTCCCCCGCCTTACCACTTGGCCATGCCGCCAAATTTGATCCAAAATAAAATGGATAAAAATATTAGCCATATTCTATTTCTACTACTAACTCTTTTTTATCTTGAATCCCGTTGTACTTAATCCTCAAAAATACATTCTTTTTTTTTATCTGGTTTCTATTATTTTCTTCGATTTATTATATCTCAAAATATACATCAGTTAATAATTTCCCTTCTCGTTTCTTTTCTATTGAGAGTCAAATTCTGGCGACAGACTGAAAAATTCAGGGCAAATTGGAACCATTAACAATTTACTTTAAATTAGTCTTTAAATTGAAATTAGTGAATGGTTCTTCAATTTTTATCGTAGATCAAATTTTATTTCCTTGAATGGAAAAAGAAAATTGATTTATGACCGATTTATGACTAATCTCATTTTTTTTTTTCAATAAAAAATACTTTTCTATTTCAATTATAACAACATATATGTGTATATGTAAACCCCAAAACACAAATTGTTACCCAGATACCGAGACGGGTCTCTCTCTTATCTACATGTCCCTAGAGAGAATTCTCATGTTTCAATTTTTCATTGAATAAATAGATTGAAATATTGAATATAAAATACGAATTTTGGTGGAGTGTAATCCATGTTAATGTTGCTCCAGAAATTGCAAGAAAGGATGTGATATATGGATATATAGCCGTATCAACATGTACTTAATAAATACAATATTTTTTTTTAGTATATTTATATTAAGTTACACAATTCAAGCGTATTCTATAAATTTCCCTCCCTACCCAAAAAAATCCGCCAATTCTTTTTGGAACATGAAATTCCATTTTTTGTGTTAAAAAAGGGAAAACTCTATACTACTTCTGATTATTCTGTCTTTATTTCATTTATATAGATATAAAGAGGAGATTCAATCTCAATCATTCCTTTTTGTGGTATCCCGTCGGATCGTAACGTAATATCATACTAATACGTTAGGTAGAAGTTGGACCAATTTTGAACAAAGCTCCATAAGTGTAAGTAACAGAATTTTTTTCCAGAAATATTTTCTCAATTTAACCCGTCGAAAATTTGAACCCGCGCCCAAAATGTTCTTTATTCCGCCGTTCCATCTCCGTTCATACGTTTGAAATAGATATATGGAGTTGACTAAAATTTTATGTGATTCAGTAAACAGAATATACATTCTATTATTGCTAGGTCGATCCATATGGGTCGATGAATAGTGAATCAATAATTGAATTTTTTCAATAAAAAGAAATAGGAAACTTAAGATTAAGATGCTTCGGAATGGAAATGAGGGAATGTCCACAATACCTGGATTTAGTCAGATACAATTTGAGGGATTTTGTAGGTTCATTAATCAGGGTTTAACGGAAGAATTTCATAAGTTTCCAAAAATTGAAGATAGAGATCAAGAAATGGAATTTCAATTATTTGTGGAAAGGTATCAATTGGTGGAGCCCCTGATAAAGGAAAGAGATGCTGTGTATGAATCACTCACATATTCTTCTGAATTATATGTCCCTGCGGGAGTAATTTGGAAAACCGGTAGGGATATGCAACAACAAACTGTTTTTATTGGAAACATTCCTCTAATGAATTCCCTGGGAACCTCTATAGTAAATGGAATATACAGAATTGTGATCAATCAAATATTGCAAAGTCCCGGTATTTACTATCGTTCAGAATTGGATCATAACGGAAATGCTGTTTATACCAGCACTATAATATCAGATTGGGGAGGAAGATCGGAATTAGAAATTGATAGAAGAACAAGGATATGGGCACGTGTAAGTAGGAAACAAAAAATATCTATTCTAGTTTTATCATCAGCTATGGGTTCAAATCTAAGAGAAATTCTAGATAATGTTTGTTACCCTGAAATTTTCTTGTCTTTCTCGAATGATAAGGAGAAAAAAAAGATTGGATCCAAAGAAAATGCCATTTTGGAGTTTTATCAACAATTTGCTTGTGTCGGTGGGGATCCGGTATTTTCTGAGTCCTTATGTAAGGAATTACAAAAGAAATTTTTTCAACAAAAATGTGAATTAGGAAGGATTGGTCGACGAAATATGAACCGGAGACTGAATCTTGATATACCTCAGAACAATACATTTTTGTTACCACGAGATCTATTGGCTGCTGCGGATCATTTGATCGGAATTAAATTTGGAATGGGTACATTTGACGATATGAATCACTTGAAAAATAAACGTATTCGTTCTGTAGCAGATCTGTTACAAGATCAATTCGGATTGGCTCTTGTTCGTTTAGAAAATTCGATTCGAGGAACTATATCTGGAGCAATCCGACATAAATTGATACCGACTCCTCAAAATTTGGTAACTTCAACTTCATTAACAACCACTTATGAATCCTTTTTTGGCCTACACCCTTTATCTCAAGTTTTGGATCGAACTAATCCATTGACACAAATTGTTCATGGGCGAAAATTGAGTTATTTGGGTCCTGGAGGATTGACGGGACGAACTGCTAGCTTTCGGATACGAGATATCCACCCGAGCCACTATGGGCGTATTTGCCCAATTGACACGTCTGAAGGAATCAATGTTGGACTTATTGGATCTTTAGCTATTCATGTGAGGATTGGTCCTTGGGGATCTATAGAGAGTCCGCTTTATGAAATGTCTGAGAGATCAAAAGAGGCACAGATAATTTATTTATCACCAAATAGAGATGAATATTATATGGTAGCCGCAGGAAATTCTTTGGCCCTGAATCGGGGTGGTCAAGAGGAACAAGTTGTTCCGGCTCGATACCGTCAAGAATTTTTGACTATTGCATGGGAACAGATTCGTTTTAGAAGTATTTTTCCTTTCCAATATTTTTCTATTGGAGCTTCCCTCATTCCGTTTATTGAGCATAATGATGCGAATCGGGCTTTAATGAGTTCTAATATGCAGCGCCAAGCAGTTCCTCTTTCTCGATCCGAGAAGTGCATTGTTGGAACTGGGCTGGAACGCCAAACGGCTCTAGATTCGGGGGTGTCTCTTATAGCTGAACGCGAAGGAAAGATCATTTATACTGATACTCACAAGATCATTTTATCAAGTAATGGGGACACTATAAGCATTCCATTAGTTATGTATCAACGTTCCAACAAAAATACTTGTATGCATCAAAAACCTCAGGTTCAGCAGGGTAAATGTATAAAAAAGGGGCAAATTTTAGCAGACGGGGCGGCTACAGTTGGTGGGGAACTCGCTTTAGGAAAAAACGTATTAGTCGCTTATATGCCATGGGAAGGTTACAATTTTGAAGACGCGGTACTAATTAGCGAACGGCTAGTGTGTGAAGATATTTATACTTCTTTTCACATACGGAAATATGAAATTCAGACTCATGTGACAAGTCAAGGTCCCGAAAGAATTACTAAGGAAATACCCCATTTAGAGGCTCATTTACTCCGAAATTTAGACAGAAATGGAATTGTAATGCTGGGATCTTGGATAGAAACCGGCGATATTTTAATAGGTAAATTAACACCTCAGACAGCGAACGAATCCTCGTATGCCCCCGAGGATAGATTATTACGAGCCATACTTGGCATTCAGGTATCCACTTCAAAAGAAACTTCTCTAAAACTACCTATAGGCGGAAGAGGTCGAGTTATTGATGTGAGATGGATCCAGAAAAAGACGGGTTCCAGCTATAATCCAGAAAAGATTCGTGTATATATTTTACAGAAACGTGAAATCAAAGTGGGTGATAAAGTAGCTGGAAGACATGGGAATAAAGGTATCATTTCTAAAATTTTGTCTAGACAAGATATGCCCTACTTGCAAGATGGAACACCTGTTGATATGGTCTTCAATCCATTAGGAGTACCCTCACGAATGAATGTAGGACAGATATTTGAATGTTCACTCGGGTTAGCAGGGGATATACTAAAGAGACATTATAGAATAGCACCTTTTGATGAGAGATATGAGCAAGAGGCTTCGAGAAAACTAGTGTTTTCCGAATTATATGAAGCCAGTAAGCAAACAAAAAACCCATGGGTATTTGAACCCGAGTTTCCGGGAAAAAGCAGAATATTTGATGGAAGAACAGGAGATCCTTTTGCACAACCTGTTCTAATAGGCAAGTCCTATATCCTAAAATTAATTCATCAAGTTGATGATAAAATCCATGGACGTTCGAGTGGGCATTACGCACTTGTTACACAACAACCCCTTAGAGGAAGGGCTAAGCAAGGGGGGCAACGAGTAGGGGAAATGGAAGTTTGGGCTCTAGAAGGATTTGGTGTTGCTCATATTTTACAAGAGATGCTTACTTATAAATCTGATCATATTAGAGCTCGTCAAGAATTACTTGGTGCTACGATCATTGGAGGAACAGTACCTAATCCTGAGGATGCCCCAGAATCTTTTCGATTACTCGTTCGAGAACTACGATCTTTGGCTCTGGAACTGAACCATTTCCTTGTATCTGAAAAGAATTTTCAGATTAATCGGAAGGAAGTTTGATCCGAATGAATCAGAATTTCTATTCTATGATCGACCGGTATAAACATCAACAACTTCGAATTGGATTAGTGTCTCCTGAACAAATAAGGGCTTGGGCCAACAAAATCCTACCAAATGGGGAGATAGTTGGAGAGGTGACAAAGCCCTATACTTTTCATTATAAAACTAATAAACCGGAAAAAGATGGATTGTTTTGTGAAAGAATCTCTGGACCCATAAAAAGTGGAATTTGTGCTTGTGGAAATTATCGAGTGATCGGAGCGGAAAAAGAGGACCCGAAATTTTGTGAAGAATGTGGGGTGGAATTTGTTGATTCTCGGATACGAAGATATCAAATGGGATACATCAAACTCGCATGTCCAGTAACTCATGTGTGGTATTTGAAACGCCTTCCTAGTTATATCGCGAATCTTTTAGATAAACCCCTTAAGGAATTAGAAGGCCTAGTATATTGCGATGTGTGATTTGATCGAAATTCGCATTTTACAGATTTGCACTACTAAACTGTCATCCCATTCAATCTGATTGGGATGCCCCCGACTCTGACATGGTTCTTGGAAGGAGTAACATGAAG